ATAGTTCAAGGAACTATACCGGTTTTCAAGACCGGGGCTATCAACCACTCAGCCATCTCTCCGAAGGAGAATTTCTTTCTATTACGCCGAACCGAGCATGATAGAACATGGACGCATAGAGGGATGCTATCACTATACTATAGGCATCGGTGCCGAATCTATGAGTCCATTTATCTCCGTCCACTTATAGCCATATACCCATATATAGAGAGATGCGGGATCCGCCCGTTCTTTTATGGTTGTGGCGTACGTAAAAAAAAAAGTCCCCAGTCCCACAAATAAAAAAAAGGAAGGACCAAAAACGGAGTCATATAGGGTTCATGGTAAAATCCCTCGATGATATATTTTGTTACAATATTACACTTAGAGCTCAGGGCTGCTAGAGGGATCAAATGGTATAGTATATTTATTGGTAACGCCGAGGGTTAGAAACATGACTATTGCTTTCCAATTGGCTGTTTTTGCATTAATTGCTACTTCATTAATCTTACTTATCGGTGTACCCGTTGTATTTGCTTCTCCCGAGGGTTGGTCAAGTAATAAAAATGTTGTATTTTCTGGGACATCGTTATGGGTTGGATTAGTCTTTCTTGTGGGTATCCTTAATTCTCTCATCTCATGAACCTGTTGGTTCGCGACCCCAAAAGGAGCCCTCCCAGGAGTTCTTTCGTTTCGGGCTGCGAGACACATGAAAATTCCATAAGCGTACGCAACCAAAAAGCCAAAAATGGGAGGGCGGGGGTTCAAACTTATTGAATAAGTAAGAAAAAGTTGAGTTTATTCAATTGCATTTAGGTATTGTCAAATAGGTATTCCATGAATTTCATTCGCCTTTCCTTGCCTTGCGCTGTAGTGCGCAATTTTGATCCAGGCAATTTTCCCACGAGCGAAAGCCTGTGGGGACGGGATTTGTAACCTCAAGGTTATGAGCCTTGCGAGCCACCAAGCTGCTCTACCCCGCCCCGCCAGACGCACGAAAGCCAAAGACGATTAATCGTCATCCACGTCATCCCCCTCTGAAGGAGGACGCCGGGATTTTTCTCTTTCGATGCTAAGAGCTAATTTCCAATATAGAGCCAGAGTGTCCCGATCCAGCTGGAATAAGCGTGAGATGTCCTGCCAATACAGGTCCATCACGCTTTCCACGAATGAAAAAAGCTGCTCGGTTAGCGTATCGTCCCGTGGCTCATCGAGCCACCGTAGATAAGCTCGTACAAGTTGGGCGAATTTGCTCCGTGGCCATATTTCTGCCGCGGCAAGTATAAGCGTATACTGCCGGACCATTGCGGGGTCCTGGAGCGGTAGCGATGACATACACTCGCCGCGGATGAAGTCTTCCCGGGGGAAGGCTTCGATCATTCCCCGATGAGCGGCGCCGCCGGGGAACTCGGGCGAAATAGCGCAGAGGAAAGAATGGAGGACGTAAATCGACCATACCTGCTCCCTTGCGACCCAGTTTTTAAGTTTCGAAAGCTCCGGCTCGAGCCAGGCCTCCCTATTGAGAATCCGGTAATCCGGACCCTCACGGTCGGGAGCACGGACGGGTATAAAGCACTCGCAAAAGGCAAAAAAAGACTTTTTGCGTGCATCCAAGTCGAGTGACTCGGAAGTACCCCTTCCGTTTCCGCCGAAATAGGTCCTCATACCCCTATTATCGAAATACTGCCCCGCCGTAGGAGTATTATTCGTAGGAGTATTATTTCCAGATGGCGAAGATTTGGATTCATCCATCTGGTCGGCTGGGCGGCCCGTTTGTGATGTATCCGTCGATTCGGCATTTTGAAATGCGGAATCAAAGATACAGTCCCTTAACGCCCTTCCCAGCCGTTCAAGGGAGAAGTATGAGAGGCATTTGAAGAGGGTGCCTAAGCTCTGGATTAAAATAAAAAACAAGGTGCTCCCGATTATCCCGATTATCAAAGCGTACTCTCGCAACAATTCGAGGTTGCGAAGAACACGCACTTGCGCGTCGGGCGATAGGCTTAAAAATTGCTTTTCAAACCAATCCCGTATCCTTTCTTCAAACTCCACGATCGTTCTCTTTAGTCCTTTTATTAAAAGCTGTAAAATGGACCAAACCTTTGGTCCATTTATACCGTTCCCATTATGCATAATGGATATCTTTTGTGTAATTTTTTTTTTTATAAGGGTTAGTTATTCATTTATTTTAGCATCCTAGTACTTCTATTGGTACATTTCCATTTTGCATAACCAATGCAAAATAAAAATGCCAAATAAAAATACTGGGCAATCTAACAATACACTCTTTTTCTCAGTTTGTCAAGAACCTGCAAAAAGAGCCCGAAAGTTCGCTTCGTTCAGTGTGCCTATCTGCGCTAGAACCTTTCGATTAAGAACAATCTCTTCCTTGTGTAGAAAAGAAATTAGTTTACTATAAGTAAAGGATACAACGTTTCCTCGAAGTCCCCCGTTGATTCTAACCATCCAAAGGCACCGAAATTCTCTCTTTTTTCTCTTCCTATCACGAGTCCCCGAATTCCACGCTCGTAAAATCTCCTGCGAAATAACTCGAGAAAGTGTTGAATGAGAGCCTCTCCCACCGGCTGCGATTGACTTTTCTTTTATTCTTCGTCTGTGCGCAACAGGTCCTCTGGTTGTTCTCGACATAAATAAAAGAGGAAGAACCGAAATTCTTTTTTTTTTTTTACTTTCTAAAAACTGCAAACGGAAACCACTGGAGAAATCCAAGGGCAGCTTTTTGGTTATTGCCTTACCAAAAGTGACAAAGCTTTTCAAACAAGGCATTGAGATCGAAATTCCGAAACGGCATTTGCGACCCTAACCTTCCCGACCCCCAATTCCCTTTTATTCTTTTTTTTCGACATTAGACCTTGAAATCAAAAATCCAATCGTGGGTTTCATCGTTTCTATGCGTGCCTTACCTAACGGTTAGATCTCTTCTATAATTCGGAGCCCGAAACCCTTCTTTTCCTTTAGTAGTCCGTATTTGCACAATCCCGACTCTTTAGCTCTACCCTAGAGGGAGTAATGAGATCTTTCACAACGAGATCGCCTCTGCTGTCACGAACCTTCATTCCAAAGATTCGCTACGATGCTGACCTTATGAGTCCGTTCGTAGGGTATGCCTTCAAAAAAAACTTTATCCCCCCTCCCAGCTTAATGGTAACAGCATTGTTTCCCATTGGGTTCTTCACTCAAAAAAAATGGGGGGGCGCTCGCATAGAATAGTAGTTCGGATGCTGGAAAATTTGTTTCCCAGTTCACGATCCGGGCGAGTCACACATACACACGGGTACAAATTCCCTTTCGCTGAGGGCATCCCCGAAGCGCCGGGGTTTTTGATGCATTTTTGATGGGCTGCCTAGCTCTCCTAACCAGTTGCTTCGCCGTGGGCATAAGTCTTTTTTTTGTTTGTGTTTTTTGGCTGGTTAGGATTTATCCGGAACCCTGGACTTTCATTTCAATGCGAGTCCTTTTACCGGCAGCCCCCTTCCGCATTCTATCCCCATCTCCATTCAATCGACCTTAAAACTCTCAAATAGAAAATAGTAAATTAAGATAAGACGGACAGATATTCGACGATACCGGAATAATACCAAAATTCTTTAAAATAGTCAAGCTAAACGGGATAGATCCATATATTCAACAACAAGGTATATACGCCCTTTCCTCTCATTTTTGAGATCTAATTTGGAATACTCGCGTATACCGGGACCGCTCTTTCTTTTTTTTTTTCGTCTTTTTTTTTTATCTTTAGCTTTCACTTTTCTTTAGCTTTCACTTTTCGAATGAAAGCGTAGAGATGTCTCACATTAATTTAATCATCAAAGAGTGGAAGACGTATAGTCTGCTTTCTCTTTTTTTTTTCGAAGACCCCTACTTGATCAATAATTCCATACGCTTGTGCTTGTATGGCTGTCATATATGTTCTCTTTTCCAGGTCCTGATTTACAACCGAGTAGGGTTGCCCTGTTCTTGTCATATACATATCTGTCATCCGGTGACGTAATTCACCTAGGATTTCTACTTCCGCCACAAGGTCGGGCACGTTATCCTCGAATTCCCTCATACGCGGTTGATGGATCATTACCCTGCCGTGGGGGAATGCGGTACGTCTTCTTAGTTCTCCTGCGAGCAGAACAAGAGATGCCGTGGAAGCAGCTAATCCCAGGCAAAATGACCTTACACTTGCTGGTACCCAGATCATAGTATCATGAATGGCGAACCCGCCCATTAAGTATCCGCCACGAGAATTTATAAAAACACTTTGAGGCACATCGGGATCTTGTATGGTGAGACATATAATAAGACCAGTGACGTCATTTGCGAGCTTGTGGTTTATGTCTTGGGCCACAAAAATAACTCTTTCGCGATAAAGACGGGTGTATAGGTCAATCCAAGGGGAAGTTTCCACTTTCTTCTTCTCTTCTTCTTCATCCTCCTCTGACTCGCGATATTTATGAAATTCATCATAGGTATCAAAGTCATCATAATCCAACTCCAAGCGATCAAAATTCACGCGATCAAAATCAAAGTCATCCCATTCATCGTAGTCATCCTCCTCAAGAAAGTTATCAAAGTCCTCAAGTGCCTCAGGATCCATGTACTCCTCCTCTCGATTGAAAGAGTCATCTAAATCATCTAAATCATCCTCCAGCAAATCAAAAAAGATCTTTTTTTCTTTGTCTCTTTTTCTAAGTTTCCTTTCATCCTCGACGAGCACTTTGGGTGTTACAACCTTCATATTCATATTCATAAAAATGTTCTGTTATTAATTCAATAATTTAATACTTTAAATCACTTTGGTGAATAGGCGTACCTCTTTTTTTTTCTTCGATTTCTATTTTTCTTTTTTTTTTTTCTCTTCCCCGTCCGTCCGACTTGCATGTGTTAGGCATACCGCCAGCGTTCATCCTGAGCCAGGATCAAACTCTCCGTGAGATTCATAGTTGCATTACTTATAGCTTCCCTGTTCGTAGACAAAGAAAGCGAATTCGGAATTGTCTTTCTTTCATTCCAAGGCTCGTATCCATGCGCTTCATACCCGCCTGGAGTTCGCTCCCAGCCCAGAAAGAAAACCATCCCTCTGCACTCCCGTCACTACCACGAGCCTCTTTATCTTATCTCACTCACCATCTTATCTCACTCACCAATAGAACCCACTCTCAATAGAAAAAGCCACGCTTTAGGGATAATCAGGCTCGAACTGATGACTTCCGCCACGTCAAGGTGACACTCTGACACTCTACCGCTGAGTTAGATTCCTTCCCTCTTATTCACTCTTAATTACTTACTTATTTTATTATAACACTACTTCTTATGCTTATGCAACCATAGATAAATAGATAAAGCTCTCTTCTTATTTTTTACAATATATTTATGATTATGCCGGGTCATATTCTATTTATATATTAATACACGATCTTTCATATTATGGCATTACCTGCCTTATGAAGACAGAGCAGAATAAATAAAGGAAAATTCTTACGAAACAAAGCGGCCTTTTTGTTTTTGTTTTTTATTGAAATGATGAAAAAAAACGAAAGCATTCCCTCATAGAAATAGAAAGTGGAATCAATCCCCATTGCGTATCGGTACTTCTCGGGTATAGAATAGATCTGCTTCTCTTTAGTTCCTACGAACTAAACTGCTTGCTCTATTGCCATTTATTTCCATTTTTATATTAATTCTATTAATATAAAATTTTGAACAAATAGTAATCTTTCCCCGAAAGAATTCACGGCAAGGGGGGGGGGGTTCTATTTTTCAAATGCAATAAAGTTACTATAGTGCCTATTCTCCATTACTATAAGGGGTATTTCCATGGGTTTGCCTTGGTATCGTGTTCATACCGTTGTATTGAATGATCCCGGCCGTTTGCTTTCTGTCCATATAATGCATACGGCTCTGGTTGCAGGTTGGGCCGGTTCGATGGCTTTATATGAATTGGCCGTTTTTGACCCCTCTGATCCCGCTCTTGACCCAATGTGGAGGCAGGGTATGTTCGTTATACCTTTCATGACTCGTTTAGGAATAAGCAATTCGTGGGGTGGTTGGAGTATCACAGGAGGGACTCTCACAAATCCGGGTATTTGGAGTTATGAGGGCGTGGCCGGCGCACATATTGTGTTTTCTGGCTTGTGCTTTTTGGCAGCTATCTGGCATTGGGTGTATTGGGATCTAGAAATCTTTTCTGATGAACGTACAGGAAAACCCTCTTTGGATTTGCCCAAGATCTTTGGAATTCATTTATTTCTATCAGGGGTGGCTTGCTTTGGGTTTGGTGCATTTCATGTAACAGGATTGTATGGTCCTGGGATATGGGTGTCCGATCCTTACGGATTAACCGGAAGGGTGCAATTCGTAAATCCAGCTTGGGGTGTGGACGGTTTTGATCCTTTTGTTCCGGGAGGAATAGCCTCTCATCATATTGCAGCGGGCACATTGGGCATATTGGCAGGCCTATTCCATCTTAGTGTACGTCCGCCCCAGCGTTTATACAAAGGATTGCGTATGGGCAATATTGAAACCGTCCTTTCCAGTAGTATTGCTGCTGTCTTTTTTGCAGCTTTTGTTGTTGCTGGAACTATGTGGTATGGTTCAGCCACTACACCAATCGAATTGTTTGGACCCACTCGTTATCAATGGGATCAAGGATACTTTCAGCAAGAAATATATCGAAGAGTTGGTGCAGGACTAGCCGAAAATCAAAGTTTATCAGAAGCTTGGGCTAAAATTCCTGAAAAATTGGCCTTTTATGATTATATTGGTAATAATCCAGCAAAGGGGGGGTTATTCAGAGCGGGCTCAATGGACAACGGGGATGGGATAGCTCTTGGATGGTTAGGACACCCTATCTTTAGAGATAAGGAGGGGCGCGAACTCTTTGTACGTCGTATGCCCACTTTTTTTGAAACATTTCCGGTAGTTTTGGTCGACGGAGACGGAATTGTTAGAGCCGATGTTCCCTTTCGAAGGGCAGAATCCAAGTATAGTGTCGAAGAGGTAGGTGTAACTCTTGAGTTCTATGGCGGCGAACTCAATGGAGTCATTTATAGCGATCCTGCGACTGTGAAAAAATATGCCAGGCGCGCTCAATTAGGTGAAATTTTCGAGCTAGACCGTGCTACTTTGAAATCCGATGGCGTTTTTCGTAGCAGCCCGAGGGGTTGGTTTACTTTTGGACATGCTTCATTTGCTCTTCTCTTCTTCTTTGGACACATTTGGCATGGCGCTAGAACCTTGTTCAGAGACGTTTTCGCTGGCATTGACCCAGATTTGGATGCTCAAGTAGAATTTGGGGCATTCCAAAAACTTGGCGACCCAACCACAAAAAAACGGGCAGTCTGATACAACACAGCATTGGTCGATTCTTTTTTCCTCTATTTTTTTTTTCCTTTGTGATTTGGCCCACAGTTAGGGGAGTCACGGAGGGATGGGGTTAGGAAAGTTGTCGGGTAGTCGAGAAATTTGGATTGGAATCGCTGCGCTTTCCGGGTCTGTACTCTTTAATCTTTATACGAGATCCCAAATAAACAGGTAGGGGAGCTATAATTTTAAACCACGATCAAATTTATGGAAGCACTGGTTTATACATTCCTCTTAGTCTCGGCTCTAGGAATCATTTTTTTCGCGATCTTTTTTCGAGAACCGCCCAAGGTTCCAACTAAAAAATGATTTTTTTTTCTTTTTCATTATTGTAAAATTGAAGTAACGAGCCTCCTAATAATATATCGGGGAGGCCCGTCACTTCAGCTAGTCCCCGTGTTCCTCGAATGGATCTCTTAGTTGTTGAGAGGGTTGCCCAAAAGCAGTATATAGGGCATACCCGGTAAAACTTACAAGTAACCCAGATATAGAGATGGCGACTAGGGTTGCTGTTTCCATTATTCTAGAATTTCAAGACCATACTAGATCTGTGATAAGATCATTTATTTACAAGGGAATGGTATACAAAGTCAACAGATCTCAATGAATACAAAAGAATAGGATATATGGCTACACAAAGCGTTGAGGATAGTTCTCGATCCGGTCCAAGACGAACTAATGTAGGGAGTTTATTGAAACCTTTGAATTCGGAATATGGTAAAGTAGCTCCTGGGTGGGGAACTGCTCCTTTTATGGGTGTCGCAATGGCTCTATTTACGATATTCCTATCCATCCTTTTGGAGATTTACAATTCCTCTGTTTTACTGGACGGAATTTCGATGAATTAGACGAATTAGACTCATAAAAAGAAAAAAGTCCTCGTTTTTCAATACTTTCAATACAAAGCGAAGCTATTGGGTCTAGGATTTTTATCCCAGCCTCCTCGGGCAGTTCGATCGCGGAATTTTTGTTTTCTTTTTGTATTCCCGGAATATGAGTGTGTGACTTGTTACAATGGATCCTATTGAGAGTATACAGAGAGGGGGTCTGTCATCTTGAGATAGGTGCTTTTACCTCGTCGGATATTCATTCTAGTATCCGGAGCACGGAATGAAGATCACAAAGTATTCGAACTATGATTCATACTTAGTATTCAGACCTCGTAGCCGGACTCAAAAGGGTTTTAAAAAGAATGAAAAGTTAGAAATTCAAAGATTTTGCCTCTTTCCAATCCCCGTTTACGCTTACTTTTGATCAAAGGGAGGGGGCGAAGGTTGCTCTCTTTTTTTTTTTTTTTAGTCATTAGACCCATTCATTGACTCATTGACTAAGTGATGATCCAACGGTTCTTACTCATAGAATCCTTGGATTTCGGTTGAATTGCAGGGTTTGTGGAATCATCGCGGTTCGAGTATGCGTCTGAGGTTTCAATCGATTCATAGGGTCTTAACAAGAGAATTCCTATACTCTATAATAGAATAAAGAATAAAGAAAACAAGAGAAAGGGCACATTAAAAAAAAATGAAAATTATACACAAATACAAGAAAAAAAGGACAATAAATAACTCAAAGAAATAGGTAAAGAGAGGATTCAAGAGGCTCCTAACGATCAACATAAAGGATAAAGACGGGCAAGCCGACTTGATTTTTGGCATTCTAACCACAAGGAGGAGCTTTCGTATTTTGACTCTTTCCTATCTTCAGAGAAGATTGAAGCAGAGTGTTTGTAAGTTTCAAACTTTGTATTCCATATCCCTTTCAACTAAAAAAGTAGGAATTAAAGTAGGGGGGTGCTTTTGTTTGAGCTGTACGAGATGAAATTCTCATATACAGTTCTCGGAGGGGGTCCCTGGATTTTGGTTACCTATCTCAATAAAGTCTATGATTGGTTCGAAGAGCGTCTCGAGATCCAGGCGATTGCGGACGATATAACTAGTAAGTACGTTCCCCCTCATGTTAACATATTTTATTGTCTAGGGGGGATTACGCTTACTTGCTTTTTAGTACAAGTAGCTACTGGGTTTGCTATGACGTTTTACTATCGCCCTACCGTTACTGAGGCTTTTTCTTCAGTTCAATACATAATGACTGAAGCCAACTTTGGGTGGTTAATCCGATCAGTCCATCGATGGTCGGCAAGTATGATGGTTCTAATGATGATCTTACACGTATTTCGTGTCTATCTTACGGGTGGTTTTAAAAGGCCTCGCGAATTGACTTGGGTTACTGGTGTGGTTCTGGCTGTATTGACTGCATCCTTTGGTGTAACTGGTTATTCCTTACCTCGGGACCAAGTTGGTTATTGGGCAGTCAAAATTGTAACAGGCGTACCGGAAGCTATTCCTGTAATAGGATCGCCCTTGGTAGAGTTATTGCGCGGAAGTGCTAGTGTGGGACAATCCACTTTGACGCGTTTTTATAGTTTACACACTTTTGTATTACCCCTTCTTACTGCTGTATTTATGTTAATGCATTTCTTAATGATACGTAAGCAAGGGATTTCTGGTCCTTTATAAAAGAAAAAGATAAAAAAGAATAAAAAAAAAAAAAGAGAAGAGAATAGATATTTAAAATCTAATCATTTTTTTTTTCGCTTGGGGACGCAACAAGAGTATTTCATTGCTACAAATATGGGTTATTGAAAAGAATA